ATATATATATATATATATATATATATATATATATATATTAAACAAATAAATTTATATTAAGAAGAGATAAATGTTTTTAAGGTGTAAATAGCACGTTAGATTTTCATTCTAAAGGTGTAGATTTATCTACTGAAAATACTTACTAAGTATAATAATGTACGGTTGCCTTCCAAGTAACAAGTTTAAAAGAATATTAAAGTAAGTAATTTATAACTATTAAATAACTATTTATAAAGTAGTATAGGGAGTACATGGAGTTTTGATCTCCATAGGAGAAGTTCGATTCTTCTTTTTATAAGAATTTTAGGTTAATTAAACTTAAGGCCTTCAAAGCCTTTAATGGAAAATTTATTTCCAAATTCTGCGTTCTATAGTTGATAAACAACGTTAAATTGCAAATTTAAAGGAGGATGAATGTCCTAGGATGTTATGCTGTAAGATGGCTGAGATTGAGGCGGAAGATTGTAGCTCTTTTTACGGAGGATAGGCCTTCTCTTATAAATATAGTAGGATAAGCTAAATTTGAAGCTGTCGGGTTCATACCCCGAATATGACACTAAGGTATCTCCTATTATTTATATGGTAAATTTGGTTTTGGTTTAGTACTTAATTAAAACTATAGTAAAACACATGGTACCTTAAGGAATCTAGTGAGTAAAGCATGTTGAAATTATATAATAATTAAATATTTATTTGTTAATTAAAATGTAGCATAATTTATTTAATTACGCTTAATTTGTTCACATAACGCCAGTGTTGGAGTTTAGTTAATCAATTTAAGTTGGCTCTAGTAATTTGTTTTATAGGCCTGGTAAAGTTTGTGCCAGCCACCGCGGTTAGACAAACAGGTCAAGTTAAGTTTAATATGGTAAAAAAGGAAGTAAAATTAGCGATTTAAAAAGGATTAATTTAGTGTAAAGGGGTGGAATCCGTATACAATAAATTGAATCAGTGCCTCTTTTTTTTGACGCTTCGAAAACTAAATAAGAGACCGGGATTAGATACCCCGTTATTTTTTTTGTAAATTTTGATTGTTTAATTTACCTGAGTATTACGGGTTATAATGACTCTATATTAATTTAAGTTAGTTATGTGTTGTTTAGATACTTAAAACTCAAAAAACTTGGCGGTGCCTTATTTCCTCCCAGGGGAACCTGTCCTGTAATCGATGATCCACGATTAATCTTACTTTTTTTTGAATTTACATAAAATGTAAAATCAGTTTGTATACCGTCGTCGTCAGATTACCTTTAAGAGTTAAAAAGTTGTCTGTTGAATTAGGATTTTATTTATAATATTTTTACAATATGTAATTGAAGTTGATTTTTGATGTCAGATCAAGGTGCAGCTTATAAAAAAGTAGAGATGGGTTACAATATAAATTTTATAATATGGATACCAACTTGAAACAGTTGGGTGAAAGCGGACTTGGAAGTAATATTTAATAAATAAATTAAAATTAGTAAGTTTATGTGAATAAAGGTACTAAGGTGCGCACAAATCGCCCGTCGCTCTCGTCGGAAGATGAGATAAGTCGTAACATAGTGAGGGTACTGGAAAGTGTTCTGAAGAAAATATAGTTTGGGGTGTAGCATAATATAATGTATTTCGCTTACACTGAAAAGATGGCTAATGTAAAGCCCGCCTTGATATAAATTTTTTGCTGTTATTTTAGTAGATTAATATTACTAAAAATGATTGGATAATATATAGTAGTTTAGCTAATAATGTAAAAAGAAACGTCTAAATTTGTTAGTTATGGAGAATGAAACCTGTATTAATGTGCAAAATTGAATAAGTACTGTGAAGGAATAAACTAATATAAGTAGTATTGTAGTTGAGATTGACTCTTGTACCTTTTGTATCATGGTTCTTTTAGATTAATAGTTTTGATTAACTGTCCCGAAAAAGACTGAGTTATTTTTTGGCTTGGCGTCGACGTAGTAAAGTCGTGCTTAGATTAAAAAATAGGGGTGAAATGCTTTTCGAAGTTTTTGATAGCTGGTTAACCAAAAAAAGCATTAAAGTGCTGGAAACTTGTTTGTATTTTTGTTTTACGCAGTAGGATAAAGAATATAAGGTAACCTTAAATAAAAAAGGATAAGCTTTTTTATTATATAAGAAAACATAGTTAAAAATGTTAATTAAATTTAATGGGCTTAGAGTTAGCCAATTGATAGTAAATTTGTTATAAATTAATTTAATTTTAGTTTTAAAGATTGTTGAATTAAAGTTTTCTATTTTGTGTATAGAGGAGATTGGTTTTATCATTTAGGTTATTTTAAATGATGAATTTCTGGAGAAATGAGTATTTATTTTAAGTGTATTTCAGTAAGGTGTATAAAAGTAAGTCTGTGATTGATTTAATAAAAATTTATATTTTATTTGTATATTAAAATTTTAAATGTAATAAATTTTAGAAAAGGAATTCGGCAAATAATAGCTTCGCCTGTTTATCAAAAACATGTCTCTTTGGAAATAAGTATATAAAGAGTCGAACCTGCCCGGTGACTATATTGTTAAACGGCCGCGGTACCCTAACCGTGCAAAGGTAGCATAATCATTTGCCTTTTAATTGGAGGCTGGTATGAATGGTTTGACGAGAGCTATGCTGTCTCTTTTAAAATATTTAAAAATTAACTTTTAGGTGAAGAGGCCTAAATTTATTTAAGGGACAAGAAGACCCTGTTGAGCTTTAGTGATGTTGTAAACGATGAAGAATAAGTTATTATTGATTTGTTGTGTATTTATTATAATAAAAGTTTGCAGATAATCTTTAGTTGGGGCGACTGAGGAACATAAAAAGCTTCCTTGTATATAAATTATTTAAGTAATTGAATAAATTAATGCTTATGTGTTATTTTGATCCAAATTATTTTGATTAAGAGAAAAAGTTACCACAGGGATAACAGCGTAATCTTTCTGGAGAGATCTTATCGAAAGAAGGGTTTGCGACCTCGATGTTGGACTAAGATATCCTAAGGGTGTAGAAGTTCTTAAAGGTTGGTCTGTTCGACCATTAAAATCTTACATGATCTGAGTTCAGACCGGCGTGAGCCAGGTTGGTTTCTATCTTTAAATAAAAATAATCCTTTGGCTAGTACGAAAGGACCGTTGTAAGGTAATAAAATTATTAAGCTTAGAATTAATTTAAGTTAATTTTAAATTTTAAAATATTGCGAGTTTTAAGAAGTTGAGTTGGCAGAGTTATGTGGTTGATTTAGGCTCAACAGAAAAAGGTGAAAGTCCTTTACTTAATAAAAAGAATCATTGAGGTTGGCTCGTATTAAGGTGGCAGACTAGTGCATTAGGTTTAAGCCCTAAATATAGAAATTAAAGTTTTCTTCTTAATATATGACTTTAAGATCTTTGTTATGTAGAATTTTGACATATATTTGTGTTTTGTTAGGAGTAGCTTTTTTTACTTTACTGGAGCGAAAAGGATTAGGTTATTTTCAAATTCGTAAAGGTCCTAATAAAGTTGGGTTAGGAGGGTTGCCTCAGCCCCTTGCGGATGCTGCAAAGTTGTTTACTAAAGAACTGGCAAAACCTACTTTGGCAAACCAATCTCCGTATTTTTTAGCTCCTGTTTTAAGTTTGGTTTTGGCTTTATTATTATGGGAAGTTTATCCTTCTAGGAATTCAGGAGGTTATTTTGTTTGGGGGATTTTGTTTTTTTTGTGTGTATCTAGATTAAATGTTTATGGTACGCTTCTGGCAGGGTGAGCATCTAATTCTAAATATGCATTGTTAGGTGCAATTCGTGCTGTAGCACAGACTATCTCATATGAAGTTAGTTTGGCTTTGATTTTATTGTTTGTTTTGTTTGTTTGTAGAAGGTTTAGGTTTTTAGATATTAAGAGAATATATGGGGGATTGTGATTAGGAATACTTCTTTTTCCTATCGCGTTGGTGTGATTTGTGTCTTGTGTTGCTGAAACTAATCGGGCCCCTTTTGATTTTGCTGAGGGGGAGTCTGAGTTAGTGTCGGGGTTTAATATTGAGTATAGGGCCGGGGGTTTTGCTTTAATTTTTATAGCTGAATATGGAAATATTTTAGTGATAAGACTTTTTACTGCTGTTCTTTTTTTTGGCGGAGGTGATTTATTTGTATTGGAAATGGATTTAGTAATGAGAGTAAAAATTTTATTTTTTGCTTTTGTGTTTGTGTGGGTTCGAGCAACTTTACCTCGATTTCGTTATGATTTGCTAATAGGGTTGACATGAAAATCGTTTCTTCCTGTATCTTTGTCAGGTTTAATTTTTGTGATTGGGATTTTATTTCTTTTTGGTTAAATAATGAAAATAATAATGTAAGTATAAGCAATAAAAGATAAAAATAAATATGCGAGGAGGTAGTTTATGAAAATATTGGCATTGGAAGCCAAAGATTAGGGGTTACCCTACCCCTTGAGTTATGAGTTTAATGGTTGTTTTAAGTTTGTGTTTTTCTTTGATTTTTATAATGCCAAGAATGCTTCAGCCTTTAAGGTTAGGCTTGTGTGTAATAAGTTTGAGTATTGGATTGTGCGTATTATTGGGGTTAGTAGGGTCTTCTTGATACGGTTATGTTTTATTTTTAGTATATGTTGGAGGTTTATTGGTAATATTTGCTTATGTATCTGCTTTAGCTCCTAATAATTTTTTTTCTAGAATTAAATCAGTTTTTGGTTTTGTTTTAATATTTGTTATTGGGTGTGTAATAGTAAGGACTCTTTATTTTGTAGATTCGGGGTTTATTAGAGGGTTAGTGTCTTTTACTGAGAACAAAAATGTTGTGTCTTCTGGTATAATAATTATTGGCGCTAGAAGAATGTGTTTAGTAATTGTTTTAGGAAGTGTTTTACTATTAAATTTATTGGCTGTAGTGAAAGTATGTTATTACCAACAAGGCCCTTTACGGTTTCATTCCGATTTGAAGTAATTAATGATGCTTGTTATTAGGTGCCTAGAAATTTAATAATTAGTGGGGCTCCATTTGAATTAAAATTGATTGATGAAATAAGAAATTTATGCACAGACCTATTCGAAAGTCTCATCCTGTTTTAAAAATTGTTAATGGATCCTTAATTGATTTACCTGCTCCTATAAATTTGTCTGTTTGATGAAATTTTGGTTCTTTATTGGGGTTATGTTTAATTATTCAAATTGCTACGGGGCTATTTTTGTCTATACACTACACTGCTCATGTTGATTTGGCCTTCGCTTCCGTTTCACATATTTCTCGAGATGTTAACTACGGGTGGCTACTGCGAGCTATTCACGCTAACGGTGCTTCTTGATTTTTTATTTGTATTTATTTTCATATTGGGCGAGGGATGTATTATGGGTCATACATAAATATCCATACATGAAATATTGGGGTTGTGTTATTGCTTCTTACTATAGCAACTGCATTTTTAGGTTATGTTTTGCCTTGAGGTCAAATATCTTTTTGGGGAGCTACAGTTATTACAAACTTGTTTTCGGCTATTCCATATATTGGTAGGGAGTTAGTTCAGTGAATATGAGGGGGGTTTGCTGTAGACAATGCAACTTTAGTTCGGTTCTTTAGTCTTCATTTTTTGGTTCCTTTTGTTATTTTAGGGTTAACTGTCCTACATTTATTGTTTTTACATGAAAGAGGGTCAAATAATCCTTTGGGATTAAATAGAGATAGTGATAAAGTACCTTTTCATTCTTACTATAGATTTAAAGATTTGGTTGGATTTCTCGTGCTACTATTTCTTTTAAGTTTGTTAGTTCTTTTTTCTCCTTTTTTGTTAGGGGACCCTGAAAATTTTATTCCGGCTAATCCTTTGGTAACACCGGTACACATTCAACCTGAATGGTATTTTTTATTTGCTTATGCAATTTTACGTTCTATTCCAAATAAGTTGGGAGGAGTTGTGGCTCTAGCAATATCTGTTGTTATTTTATTTATTGTGCCTATTACTCACTTAGCAAAAGGTCGATCTATAGCATTTTATCCTATTAATCAAGTATTATTTTGAGGGTTAGTTGGGGTATTATTCATTTTAACATGAATTGGTGCTTGTCCGGTAGAGGCTCCTTACGAAGGAATTGGCCAAGTTTTTACTGTGGTTTATTTTATGTATTATCTTATTAATCCTTTGGTTCAATTAACTTGGGATAAAATTTTGAGCTATTAATGTAATAAGCTTAAAATTGGTAAATTATATGTGGCTGTTTATCTGGGATATATTTTGTCTTGAAAATAAAATAGAAGTGTTCGATTCACTTAATAGCTTGAAGGGTAAATGAATAAACTTAAATGCAATGAAAGCTAAAATTAGCATCGGTCTTGTAAGCCGAAGGTTGAAAGTAAAGGTCTTTCTTATTGCTACAGAAAGGTAAAAATATGTTAGGTATGATAAAAGTTTCTGTTTTGTTTTTAGTTTCTAGGGTCGGAGTAGCTTTTTCGGTGCTAACTTTATGTCTTCAATATAAACACTTATTAAGTTCTTTGCTAAGGTTAGAAGCTATAACTCTAAGTCTTTTTGTTTTGTTGGTTAGATGCTGTTCAAGTATAAGTATGGAGGGAGAGATATGTTTAATCCTGATTACTATGGGGGCGTGTGAAGCCAGATTGGGGTTGGCTATTTTAGTATCATTAATTCGAACTCATGGGAATGACTACGTTTCTAGCTTCAGTGCACATAAATGCTAGGTTTGTTGATATTGAATTTGTCTTTACTGTTGAGGGTAGGGGGGTCTAACATAAATTGATATTATCGGCTTTGAGGACTATGTGTGGGTTCACTTTTTTCAATTTTATTACTATGGTCTGGTGGGGTAAGTATAAATAGGGAAAGGTTTTGATTGATAAGGGATGGGCTAAGGTCTTCTCTTGTGGTGTTAACTTTGTGAATTTCTGCTTTAATAGTAATTGCTAGTCAGAGGTTTAAAATTAAGTTTAATAAGCCTTCTTTATTTTGTTTTTTTGTGTGTGTTTTAAATTTAATTTTAGTAATTACGTTTTTTTGTAGAAATGTAGTGTGGTTTTATGTTTTTTTTGAAGCATCTTTAGTACCAACTTTGGCTCTAATTTTAGGATGAGGATATCAGCCAGAACGTCTGCAAGCGGGTATGTATATGATGTTATACACAATTACTGCGTCTTTACCTCTTTTAGTTTTAATTTTATTAAGGGTAGAAACAGGATTAACTGGAGATTTTATTTTAAAAGAAGTTCTTATGGGGAAATCAAATCAAAGAGAAATATGGGGCGCTAGAGTAACTAAAGATGTGGTGTTTATGGTTGGATTGGCTGCTTTTTTAGTTAAGTTACCTATATTTTCTGTACATTTATGATTACCTAAAGCTCATGTAGAAGCTCCTGTTGCAGGGTCAATAGTATTAGCGGGAATTTTACTAAAGCTGGGGGGATACGGGTTGTTGCGAATGTATCAGTTTTTAGGTTTTGGTGCTTTAGGGGGATTAAAAGATGTTTTATTTTGTTTTGCTTTGTGAGGAGGGTTGATTACTAGATTTATTTGTTTTCGGCAAATCGATTTAAAGTCTTTGATTGCTTATTCTTCTGTTGGTCACATAAGTTTAATATTAGCAGGTGTTTTTTCTAACAGTTCTTGGGGGTGACATGCTGCTCTTGGAATAATGCTAGCTCATGGGTTGTGTTCTTCTGCTCTTTTTGCTTTGGCTAATTATAATTATGAAAAAACCGGGACACGAAGATTAGTAATAAATAAAGGAATATTATTGGTATGTCCTATTTTGTCTATGTGATGGTTTTTGTTTTGCGTAGTTAACATGGCGGCCCCTCCTTCCATTAATTTATTAAGCGAAATTCTTGTTTTTCCGTCTATTTTATTTTATTCTTTATGACTATTGATTCCTTTGGGTATAATGAGATTTTTGGCGGCTGTATACAGGCTTTTTTTATATGTTAGAACTCAGCATGGAGGGTTTTCAAAGTTTATTTTTCCGTTTGTTGGGATAAAAAGAAATTCATTACTTCTTTTGTTTTTGCATTATTTACCTGTAAATATTATAATTATAAAAGCAGACGTAATTTGTTTGTGAGTGGTATAAATTATTAAGGTTAGAGGTTAGTTTATGGTGAAAATAAAAAAATGATCGATTTAATTCGTTTGTTTACTACTATAAAATCAAGTTAGTTTATAAAAAATTTCAGGATGTGGGCCTGGAGAAGAAAATAGTTTATTTCACTTGATAATGAAGCTTTATTGAGGATTTAATAGTGTTAAGAGATCAAGAGTTAGATCTTTTATGCTCTTTACATATGTATTAAGTATTTTTCCTTTTGTTGTTTATTTTTTTATAAGAAATAAGTGCATTTTGATAGAGTGGGAGATTTTTTCTGCTAGAAGAACTAACATGAGTTTATCTCTGGTTTTAGATCCTATCGGAGTGAGATTTAGAGCTGTGGTTTGTTTTATTTCGGCTTGTGTAATGATATTTTCTTCTTCATATATGGCAGGGGATATTTTTCTAAGCCGATTTACGGGTTTAGTAATAATATTTGTTTTATCAATAAATTTATTAGTATTTATTCCAAATTTGGTGGCGTTGTTAATTGGGTGAGACGGGCTAGGAATTGTTTCTTTTGCTTTAGTAGTATATTATCAGAACGTTAAATCTTTATCGGCGGGCATACTAACAGCTTTAGCAAATCGTGTTGGAGATGTTATGTTACTTCTATCAATTGGGTTTTGTGTAATTCAAGGTCACTGGAATATTTTGTTCATATGGGATAATTGTTTTTCTCCTGTTTTAGTATTTTGTGTTGTGGTAGCAGGCATGACTAAAAGAGCTCAAATTCCTTTTTCTAGTTGGTTGCCAGCGGCTATGGCGGCTCCTACACCTGTTTCAGCTCTAGTACACTCATCTACCCTTGTAACTGCGGGTGTATTTTTATTAATTCGATTTTTTCCTTTTTTAAGGGAGTTTAAGGGATTTACTATTGGATTATTGTTTGTATCTGTTTTAACTCTTTTAATAGCGGGAATTGGCGCTAATTATGAATATGATTTAAAAAAAGTAATTGCTTTATCTACTTTAAGTCAGTTAGGTGTAATAATAATAAGATTAGGGTTAGGGATGCCTTATTTGGCGTTGTTTCATTTATACACACATGCTTTGTTCAAGGCTATATTATTTTTATGTGCTGGGGCAATTATCCATAATAATAGGAATTCTCAAGATCTTCGTCAGCTAGGTAATTTATGAAAGCAGATACCATTAACTATTTCGTGTTTAAATGTAGCTAATTTAGCTTTGTGTGGGGCCCCGTTTATAAGAGGATTTTACTCTAAAGATTTAATTTTAGAAACTAGTTTGTTTAGTCCTTGTAATTTTGTAATGTTGGTTTTAATTTTTTTAGCTACGGGAATAACGGCGATATATAGTATTCGTTTATCTATTTATTCATTGTGGGGGCACTCTAATCATTTACCTTTTCATAGCAATTTTGATGAAGATGTTAAAGTAACTTGACCTGTAATAATGTTAAGAACTATCAGTTTATTTGTCGGAAGACTACTACAAAGATGAGTTGTAGATTTTGATGTATGTATAGTCCTTCCGCTTGCATATAAGTTGGTAACAATTTGCGTGACCGTAATTGGGGCCTGGTTAGCGGTGTTTTTGTGACAATCTCCTATATTAAATTTTGTTGGAGCTGGACTTTCTATAAATTTTAACTCAGTTATGTGATTTTTTGCCCCTTTATCTACTCAGCCGGTAATTAAAAGGCCATTAACAGGGGCTAAAGATTTTTTTAAGTACTTAGATCAAGGGTGACTAGAGGTAGTGGGAGGTCAAGGTATTTTTTTACAGGCAAATAAAATAAGAAAAGCTAATCAATTAATTCAAGGAAAGTTAATTAGATCTTTTATTTTAATAATGGTTTTTTCTGTTCTATTAATGTTTGTTTTGGTTATAAATTTCAACTAAAATGAAGATGATAGTTAAGAAGTATATAAAACTTTGATAGCTCAAATAAGAGCGTGGCGCTGAAGATGCTAAGGTGAGGGGGTCCTCTCAAGGTATAGTATATTTTAAATTAAATTTTTTGTTATTTGACTATACATTAGGGTGGTCGTCAGAATAAAGGGTAACTAATAAGGAAAAAATATATGCCTGAATAAGAGCCACACCAATTTCAAACATGAAATAAAATGTTTGGATAAAAATTAAAGCGGCTACTGCTATAGTTGGATAAATAAAAAGGCCTGAGCTAAGATAAGTTCCTAAAAGTCCTAAAACAATATGTCCTGCTCTTATATTAGCAACTAGTCGAATCGAGAGCGTAATTGGGCGTACGCAAAGTCTTACAGTTTCTACTAATACTAAAAATGGGTTTAACGCAGCAGGGGCCCCACCAGGGAGAAGACTTGCTGCTGCAGAAGAAGGGCTGTGAATTGCTCCTGAAATAATTAAAGATAACCAAAGAGGTAAACCTAAAGAAAGACTAACAGCAAGGTGAGTTGTTACTCCAAATACATATGGGATTAGGCCTATTAGGTTTAAAAGAATAAGCAAAAGAAATAACCTTGAAACAACGTTAATAAATCCTCCTAATTTTACTCCAAAAGATCGGGCAAGTTGTGATATAATAATTGATTTAGGAGTATTTAAGAAAAAACTTCATCGGCTTGGAGGAACTCAATAGTTTATGTTGAATAAAACAATGACAGTTAATGTGCACAGTCATATTAGTATATAAAAAGACATAAAAACAAAGTTATGATCGTCGAATGAGGAGAAAATGTCTACTAGCATTCTTTTATAAATTTAAAATGTGTAATAATAGATAAAAGTTAGTTGTGTTACCATGATCAAAGATTGGTACGGGGAATTCTTTGTGTAGAGGTAGAAGAAGGGATAGAGTAGTTGGATTTAAATGACCATCAAATAAGAGTTGCGCCTAATGTCACAACAAATCAAAATAAAATAAAAAGGAATAATCAATTTACTGGAGCTAACTGAGGCATGTAAAGAATACTACTTAAGTAGTAACTCAAGCTTGACAAGCTTGTATTATTTTTAACTAATTCCTCTGAAGTGTAAAATACAAATAAAAATTTATGAATTAGCTCCTACAGCAATGATTCATTTTGCAAAATCTTCTACGTCTACTGCTTCTAGGACAATTGGCATGAATGAGTGATTTGCACCACAGATTTCAGAACATTGACCGTAAAATACACCGGGGTGTTTAACAAAAAACCTTAATTGGTTAAGACGTCCTGGGATTGCATCAGCTTTTACTCCTAAAGAAGGAACTGTTCAGGAGTGAATAACGTCTGCAGATGTGACTAAAACTCGAATATTAGCATTTACAGGGACGACTGCTCGATGGTCAACTTCAAGGAGCCGGAATTGTCCCGGCTCCAGTTCATTTGTAGGTACTATGTATGAGTCAAATTCAATGTCTATAAAATCAGAGTACTCATAACTTCAGTATCACTGGTGACCAATTCTTTTAATAGTGAGAGCACAAGAACCTACTTCATCTAAGAGATAAAGAAGACGTAAGGAAGGAAAAGCAAGAAATAAAAGAACAATAGCAGGTAAAATTGTTCAAATAGTTTCAATTTCTTGTCCGTCTAATATATAACGAAAAGAAAATGTATTAGTTATTAATGAAATAGAAATATATGCAACTATCGTAATAATTAATGTGAGTACCAGCATTGCGTGGTCATGAAAATAAATCAATTGTTCTATAAGAGGGGAAGCGGCGTCTTGAAATCCTAATTGTCCTCATAGGGCCATATATTAATTTTGGTATTAAATAATTATTCTAAGAAAGAACTAATGCACCGGACTCACTAGGGTTATGGAAATCTGCGGGTAAGAGATCGTCTCACTCCAAAGCAGAGCTTATATGAAGAGCTGTAGCTACACTTCGTTGTGATACGAAAGCTTCTCAGACAATAAATATAAAATAAAGAACAGCTGCAAAAGAAACCATAGAGCCGAATGATGAAACTACATTTCACTTAGTATATGAGTCAGGGTAGTCTGAGTATCGTCGAGGCATACCTCTAAGACCAAGAAAGTGCTGAGGGAAAAATGTAGCATTTACACCAATAAATATAATAAAAAAATGAGCTTTAGTTCACCGTGAATGAAGAGTTAATCCGGTAATTAAAGGAAATCAGTAATTAAAAGCGGCAAATAAAGCAAAAACAGCTCCTATTGATAGTACATAATGGAAATGAGCTACAACATAGTATGTATCATGTAGTATAATATCTAAAGATGCATTAGATAAAACAATTCCGGTAAGTCCCCCGACAGTGAAAAGAAAAATAAATCCTAATGCTCAAAGTATAGGGGTCTGGTACTGGATTCGAGATCCGTGGATAGTTGCTAACCATCTAAAAATTTTAATTCCTGTTGGTACAGCAATGATTATTGTAGCGGCAGTAAAATAAGCACGCGTGTCAACATCCATTCCTACAGTAAACATGTGATGGGCTCATACAATGAATCCAAGTACACCAATAGCTAGTATAGCATAAATCATCCCTAAACTACCAAATGTTTCTTTTTTTGATGAGTAATGGGTCACTACGTGTGAAATTATCCCGAATCCAGGCAAAATTAAAATATACACTTCAGGGTGACCAAAAAATCAAAAAAGATGTTGATAAAGAATTGGATCTCCCCCTCCTGCTGGATCGAAAAAAGAAGTATTAAAATTTCGGTCAGTTAATAGTATTGTAATGGCACCGGCTAAAACTGGTAATGATAATAAGAGTAAGATGGCAGTAATTTTTACTGATCAAACAAAAAGAGGTAACCGCTCAAATTTCATTCCTTGTCATCGTATATTAATTACTGTGGTAATAAAATTTGCAGCCCCTAGAATAGAAGAAACACCAGCTAAGTGTAAAGAAAAAATAGCTAAGTCAACAGAAGCACCTGCATGAGCCAAGTTACCTGAAAGCGGAGGGTAAACTGTTCATCCCGTACCAACTCCTCTTTCTACTGCTGAAGAAGCTAATAAAAGTGTTAAAGAAGGGGGAAGTAGCCAAAAACTTATGTTATTAAGTCGAGGGAAAGCTATATCAGGTGCTCCTAGCATTAAAGGAATTAGTCAGTTACCAAATCCTCCAATTATTAGGGGTATAACTAAAAAGAAAATTATTACAAAAGCATGAGCTGTTACAATTACATTATATAGTTGGTCATCGCCGAGGAGAGCTCCTGGCTGTCCTAATTCAGCACGAATTAGCAACCTGAGAGCAGTCCCTACAAGCCCGGATCAAATACCGAAAATCAAGTAAAGGGTACCAATATCTTTATGATTTGTGGAAAATAGCCATCGCATACATTAAGACCCTGATTAAATAAATTCCAGAACATAAAGTCTTAGGAATATAAAAATTCCTCCAACTAAATTAAGTATAAAAATTGTAGCGGTTAAACGAGAAAATTTTGTTTTTACTATAGAAGTTACTTGTGCTGGTAATTCGGAAGAAGGATAAATAAATAGCAATTCAGCTTTAGTTAGAGCTGTCCCCGATAAAAGAGATAGAGAAAATAATAAACTTAAGTAATAAAATAGTCTCACTAAAGATCCTAATAAAAGAGGAAAAACTGGAAAAGTAAGTTGCGAAGCAGAAGAAAATCAAATTGCTACTCACTTTCTAAAAAACCCTAAAAGTGGAGGTATCCCCCCTAAAGAAAGTAATATCAGTATTAAAGTGATTTCGTTAAATTTAGAGTTGTTTAAAGAAGAAATCCCTGATTGTGAAAAAAAAGATTTTTCTGATGCCCACAAAGTGATAAAAACACATAAAGAGACAATAAAATAAATAAAAAAATATAGTTTTAATGCTCTTCCGCCTACAGTGATACATAGCAGTATTCAGCCTATGTGCCCGATTGATGAGTATGCTAATAAAGCCCGAATTTGTGTTTGATTAAGCCCACCTAAACCACCAACCAATGCAGAAAATCTTGCTATAAGAAGAATAAAGGGACCTGTAATAAAGTTATTTTCAGGATAAATAAGTAATAATGTGGCTAAAAGAAATAAAGGAGCCAGTTTTTGTCAGGTTGTAAGGATCAGGCAGCTAAGTCAAGAAATTCCTGCCATAACTCTTGGTAGCCAAAAATGAAATGGAAACCTTCCTAGTTTAAGCATTATTCCAAATACAAGTAAGAGTAAGCCAGGTCAAGTTAAATTTGTTGCGGTTACTTCCCATGTTATTAAAGGGCTAAAAGATGTTAATCTCCCGGCTATAATTATCCCAGAGCCTAAAGCTTGTATAATAAAATATTTTATTCCTGATTCTGTTTCTCGGGAGGCACCACTATAAACTAAAATAGGAATAAACCCTATAAGGTTAATTTCTAGTCCAGCTCAAATACTCAATCAGTGTAAAGAAGATAAAGACAAAACAGTCCCAAAAATTAAAATAGATATAAATAAAAACCCAAATGGTATTATAGAAAACATATTAAGAGAGAGGACGGAATTGAGCCGCCCAAAGCAGAGTTAGCAGCCCTACTTTATGCCATTTCCCTCTAAAGTTATGCTATTCAATTAAGTGAACCTTCGTTTCATTCGTGAAATAACCCTAAAATTAAAATAATTAGAAAGCTAGTAAGGCTAAAAAATATAAATATATTCAGTCCTCTTAAAATTTTGATAACAGGCGGAAAAAGAAGAACAATTTCTACATCAAAAATTAAAAAAATGACTGCTAATAGGAAAAACCGTAAAGAAAAAGGAAGTCGGGCAGACCCCATAGGATCAAAACCACACTCAAAAGGAGAATTTTTTTCTCGATCAGAAGTAGAGCGTTTGGCGAGGCTTCATGCAATACTTATGACAAGTACCGAAATACCAACAGCTAAAAAAGAAGAAAGTAAATAACCTAGCATTTAAAGGTGAAGAAGAAATATCTCTTATGTTCTGCATCATCATCGCATCCCGTTTTATCCGGCACATCACCGCTGAATGGGCAGCAAAAGAGCTGCAGAAGTCTAATTAACAGCTAGGTGCCTAATTGGCTTCCATCCAGTTAACAGAGGCAGAATTGCACTACCTAGGGGCGGGCCGAAACCACGTGTAAACTTTTCACTTTCTGTTTAATGGCTTTGGAAAAAAGATTTTCATTCTCTAAGTGCAAGTCAGGTCTTTTAATTTAAAGTACAAAGCCAGGGATAATAAATTATCGTTGTTAGATTAAAAGTCTAATGCTTGATCTCGGCCACCTAAAATATTTAGTGTTAACTAATTTTAAATAAATTTAGGACCCTCATCAGTAGATTGAAAGATATAAAAATAATCAGACCACATCTACAAAATGTCAATATCATGCAGCTGCTTCAAACCCAAAATGGTGAGCGGTTGAAAAGTGATTTTTTATAATTCGAACTAAGCACACAGCTAAAAAAGTTGTTCCAATTAAAACATGAAGTCCATGAAATCCTGTAGCTACGAAAAAAGTAGAACCGTAAGCGCCGTCTGCAATAGTAAATGGGGCTTCGTAGTACTCTCCAGCTTGCAAAATAGTAAAATAGATTCCTAAAATTACTGTTGCAGCGAGTCCTTGAGTCCCTCCTGCTTTGTCACCTTCTATTAAAGCATGATGAGCTCATGTAACAGTAACTCCAGAAGCAAGAAGAACGGCAGTGTTAAGAAGAGGTACTTGAAATGGATTTAAAGGGTCAACTCCTATAGGGGGTCAGCAGCTGCCTAGCTCTGGGGTAGGGGCAAGTCTTCTGTGAAAATAAGCTCAAAAAAATGCAAAGAAGAAACACACTTCAGAAGTAATAAATAAAATTATTCCTCAGCGTAGACCGGAAGAAACTTTCTCAGTGTGAAATCCTTGGAAAGTTGCTTCTCGTGTAACATCACGTCATCACTGGATTATTGTTATAATAATAAGAATAAACCCTAATAAAGAAACTGAATAAAAGTAACCGTGAAATCACCCTGCAGAGCCTGCGGTTAAAAATAACGCTCCTATTGAACCTGTTAACGGTCAAGGGCTGAATTCCACTAAATGAAATGGAGTCCGGATCATATCGTAAGTAGTCATAATGTGAAATATTATAAGGGCTAAAAATTGAGTTTTTGAAAAAAACATGATAATTTTAGAAGAGTAGTTTTCATTAAAAGGAAAATTTGCGATTTTTTGTGATTTTTTTTAAAAAAATTGATTTAAATGGTAACCCTTAAGGAAACGTGCATTTTTAGGAAAAAATGCGAAAAAAAATGACAAAGTGTGTGTCTTCTCTTTTTTGGGAAAGATTTTGTTTAGTAAATT